ATTCTTAATATTTATTATTTATTTATATATGTCTCTAATATTACAGAATATATATATTTTTTTTTTCTTTTGTCCCTTGTATATTTGAGAATTGAATATTTTGAATCAAAGTCATATATTTACTATGGCTATTGAAATCTTTTTAGAATTTATTACTCTTTTAAGTGTTATATTGATTGATTGATAGTCTATATTATATATATATGCTGGAATAAAGAATTCATAAAATAAATAGAATGAACGAATCAAAAAAGATCGAAAGACTTTTTTGATTGAATCGTGCTATCAAATTGATGGTATGGAATCATGTCAATTTGAATTATATTGACAAATTAAAAAAATTGTTCATACTATGAGCATAGTATGATAGCGGTCGGACACATATGCCCCCATCGTCTAGCGGTTCAGGACATCTCTCTTTCAAGGAGGCAGCGGGGATTCGACTTCCCCTGGGGGTAGGGTACTACAAAAGGAAGCAGATCATGGATTATCGATAGGTCAAAAATAAATTGACTCTTCCTGGGTCGATGCCCGAGCGGTTAATGGGGACGGACTGTAAATTCGTTGGCAAAATGTCTACGCTGGTTCAAATCCAGCTCGGCCCAAGAATTCGCTCATCTAACATTCTATTAATATATTTGTCCTACAGAAACCGCCGATGCGTGGTATAAGAAAAGAGTCCAATTTTTCTATATACCTACATAGATATATCAGAATCTTTATAAGTAGAAAGTCTAAGGGAACAAAACTTATTCTTTCGTTTCTTTGAATTTCTTGAAAGATTTCTTCTAAATGGATTTGGTGGGCAATTTTGAAAAAAGAAAACAAATGACTAGTCAATTACTAGTAGTAGTAAGTTGTGGTGTTCTCCCCGCAGTGCGTACTTATGGGATCTATCACGTACGTCTATGTTACAACACAATAAAAAAAAAAGGAAATAATCAAATTTTGGATGTTGTATACCCCCTTTTTCCTTGGGATTGTAGTTCAATTGGTCAGAGCACCGCCCTGTCAAGGCGGAAGCTACGGGTTCGAGCCCCGTCAGTCCCGACGAAATGGATCAAAAAAGATATCCTTTTTCTGGGAAAAGAGAAAGAAAAGAAAGGAATGAATAAAATTTCATTCTCAATAAAAAATTCTTATTTCTTGAAACAAATATATAAATTTTCATTACTTCAACTCGACCAATTGATGGGATATAGATATATTAGTTAAAATATATTAAACATCCTATTCAGTTATTCAGGATTCAAAGAAAAACCATACTGGGTAAAGAAATTCCTTTTTTGTACACTAGAAAAAAGAATTCAATTATAGTTCCCTTAAAGGGATTCAATCCTTTTCGGATTAACCCTATCTTACTTACCTTACCCGATTTTTTTAATCTCAACGATGAGGGCCGAGATCAACTCATTTCAATTTGAAAAAGATATATTGCATTCTAATTTCACACTCAACTTTTCATATCATATATGTACCCCAGTACTAATACAATTATATAGGATATGAATAAAAGAAGAAAAAGAAAGATGGAAAAAGGATCCCAATCAAATGAAATAAAAATAATGTAAGGCTTAATTCCTTCGCTTTTTTATATTTTACTTTGATTTCGATTTACTGGTTTTTTTGGGGGGGGGTTGTAACCAATGGAAGTAGAAAAAAACAGCGGGTAGATGATATTTCATCAAATGGTTGTACGAAGATAGGTTATAGAAAAGAAAATCAAAGTAAATGAATTCAGAGAAATCAAAATTGTTGATTTAGTATGGATAAAAGATATTCCTATGTTATACTATTCAATTCGCGACGACGGATTTCTTTGATAGTTCAGATATTGTTATTCATGATATTGATCCGATTCGATATCATCGCGATGTAGTTCATCCCCTTGAATTGACAGGCGAAATTTTTATCATCTCTATGGGATTAAATCCCGAGTTATTGCGAAGTAAAAACGATGAATTATGGAAGTAAATATTCTCGCATTTATTGCTACTGCACTCTTCATTCTAGTTCCTACTGCTTTTTTACTTATCATATACGTAAAAACGGCCAGCCAAAACGATTAATCTGAACGAAACTTGACTTATAAGTTCTTTCTAAAAGATTGAAAAAATGGAATTCTAATGGAATTTATTTTCTTATTCTTCAAGTTCTAATATGGTAGAAAGATTTCTATATTTCTTTCTACCATATTCTCTATTCAATTAGTCTTTTTGTAATGTATAAAGTTATTATAGATCAATAGAAAATATTGATTAATATTTATCCTATTTCATTTACGTAGGCCCCGAACTTTTTATTTCTGAAAGAACCCAAAATTACTTCGGAAAAATATCAAATTTCAGAAGAACTCACTTGGAATCGATTTCCTATCATTTAGATACCCTTTTGAAATCAAAATATGGGATGAAATATCTGTTTTATTTACATTATTAGATTTGAATTTTAGTTCAAACACCTTGCCGAACGATCTATCAAAATGAGTCTAGTAGTACTT